ATAGTTCAGATAGAATAGATCTTTTGATCGATCCGGATACTTGGAATCCTATGGACGAAGACATGGTCTCTCTAGATCCCATTGAATGGGATTCATCTTTATTTGATGAAGAGGACGAAAAAGATCGTCTTGATTCATCTTCATTTGATGAAGATGAATTTGAGGAAGAGGACGAAAAAAATCCTTTTGATTCATCTTCATTTGATGAAGAGGACGAACCTTATAAAGATCCTTTTGATTTTGATAAGGATCCTTTTGGTTTTGATTCATCTTCATTTGATGAAGAGGACAAAAAAGATCGTTTTGATTCAGATGAATCAAATGAAGATGAATCAAATGAAGATGAATTTGAGGAAGAGGACGAACCTTATAAAGATCGTCTTGATTCTTATCAAACAAAGACGGGATTACCCGAGGCTGTTCAAACAGGCATAGGCGAACTAAATGGCATTCCCGTAGCAGTTGGGGTTATGGATTTTGAGTTTATAGGGGGCAGTATGGGATCCGTAGTCGGGGAAAAAATCACCCGTTTGATTGAATACGCTACCAATCAATTTCTACCTCTTATTATAGTGTGTGCTTCGGGGGGGGCGCGTATGCAAGAAGGAAGTGTGAGCTTGATGCAAATGGCTAAAATCTCGTCTGCTTTATATGATTATCAATCAAATAAAAAGTTGTTTTATGTATCAATCCTTGCATCTCCTACTACTGGTGGGGTGACGGCCAGTTTTGGTATGTTGGGTGATATCATTATTGCCGAACCCAATGCTTACATTGCATTTGCGGGTAAAAGAGTAATTGAAGAACTGTTGAAAATAACAGTACCCGAAGGTTTGCAAGAGACTGAAAATTTATTTGATAAGGGAGCATTCGACCTAATCGTACCACGTAATCTTTTAAAAAGTGTTCTGACTGAGTTATTTAAGCTCCACGGTTTCTTTCCTTTGACTAAAAATTAAAAAAAACCAAATAGAGTGCTAAGTTAAATTATTTTTATTTGTAGCAAAGGAGTAGTTAGTTTATTCGGAATTAAAGGAAATAGGAATTTTGTTTGGTGATCTAAGTATCTATATATCTATATCTAAGTGAGGATATAGATATATAGATACTTATATCTATACTAAGTATTGAATTATGAATTAATAGTTATAGTTAAATATAGTTATAGTTAAATAATAATGAAAATTATTAATTATAATTATTATAAGATATCTTTTTTTATAAATAATAATAACAGGTACGAACAATAAATCGAGGTACCCATTCTATGAACCTTCCCGCTTTTTTTGTGCCTTTAGTAGGCATAGTATTTCCGGCAATTGCAATGGCTTCTTTATATCTTCATGTTCAAGAAAACAAGATTGTTTAGACCTGATGGACCCCCTCTCTTCTATTTTTTTTTTTCAAAAACTTAGACTTGCATCATAACTAATAGAGATATCTATTTAGCGAAATATGAGATAACATGTGATTTCTGCCGAACATAAAGACCTAAGGTAAAGGACTCTTATACCTGTAGAAACATAATAATATATGGGTAAATAAATTCTAGCCGTTTTCAAATCGACCAGGATCGCTAGATGGCTGAAATAAAAAGTCCTCGGATCTATATGTATAGTGGGATCATATGAAGGGTATGTTATTATTTTAGTTTAGATTAGATCTAAGTAATTTGATGAATTACTCCTAAAGGTTCACATCAAACTAGTGCTAGTTGATGAGAGTTACTTCGGAAACAAAACAAAAAAGATAAAGTCAAATAAATTGGAGGGTTTCCCTCAATTCTAATAAAATACAATCGGATCCAGTATGGATTGGCGATCAGAACATATACGGATAGAACTTATAACGGAGTCTCGAAAATTAAGTAATTTCTGCTGGGCCTTTATCCTTTTTTTAGGTTCATTAGGATTCTTATTGGTTGGAACTTCCAGTTATCTTGGTAGAAATTTGATATCTTTTTTTCCGTCTGAGCAAATCATTTTTTTTCCACAAGGTATCGTGATGTCTTTCTACGGAATCGCGGGTCTCTTTATTAGTTCCTATTTGTGGTGCACAATTTTCTGGAATGTAGGCAGCGGTTATGATCGATTCGATAGAAAGGAAGGCATAGTGTGCATTTTTCGGTGGGGATTTCCTGGAAAAAATCGTCGCATATTCCTACGATTCCTTATAAAAGATATTCAGTCCATTAGAATAGAAGTTAAAGAGGGTCTTTATACCCGTCGTGTCCTTTATATGGACATCCGGGGCCAGGGGAACATTCCCTTAACTCGTACTGATGAGAATTTGACTACACGAGAAATTGTAGAAAAAGCTGCGGAATTGTCCTATTTCTTGCGTGTACCAATTGATTTGAAACAAAATGGTAAATGGGTGCTTTGAGGGAAAAATGCAAGAATCCTCTTTTTTTCTATAACATAAACTAAGTGAAGTTTCATCAGAAGGGTCATTCGAGCGAAAGCGGGCGGAACAACTACAAAACTAAATTCTTTATTTTTGTCACTCGACGTTTTATTTTCTCCTTTCTTTTGTGTTCCTTAATAACCAACAGAAAAATAACAATTAGATTTCTTAATAATGATAATTAGCCAATTTCTGGCTTGTTTTGCTACTTTGAGTATTGCAATATCTTTCCCTCAATTATTCTACTATTCCTGTCTGTGGGCAATCAGTGAATTTTTTTTTTGAAATATTGGATATTGTGGATTCTTTCGTCTCAAAATTGGATTAATATTCATTACTTAAAGCGTTTCTTTCAGTCATTCATTGAAAGTGAAAGGAGAGAGTTGTTTCGAATTTGTCCAATTGAGATATCGGGAAACTTGATTTTTTTAGTATTTCTTCATTCGAAATGGATTGATTTGTAGTCGATTTCTCTAGTCTTTCGAGATTGAAAGACTAATCAAAAAATCACAAAAAAATAGATTGATAGGTTCCATACCTTGTATAGAACTCATGCGTGAAAGAAGGATTCGATCACATAGAGTCGACGAATGAGGTGGGTTGATTAACAATTCACAGATTAAAAAATGGCAAAAAAGAAAGCATCCACTCCTCTTGTATCTATAGTATTTTTTCCTTGGTGGCTTTCTCTCTCATTTAAAAAAAGTCTGGAATCTTGGGTTACTAATTGGTGGAATGCCGGGCAATCCGAAATTTTTTTGAATGATATTCAAGAAAGGGGTATTCTAGAAAAATTCATAGAATTAGAGGAACTCCTCGTCTTGGACGAAATGATCGAAGAATACTCGGAGACACGTCTACACAAGCTTACTCTAGGAATACAAAAAGAAACGATCCAATTAATCAAGATACACAACGAAGATCGTATCCATACGATTTTTCACTTCTCAATAAATATAATCTGTTTTGTTATTCTCAGTGGTTATTATATTTTGGGTAATGAAGAACTTGGTATTCTTAACTCTTGGGCCCAGGAATTCCTATATAACCTAAGCGACACAGTCAAAGCTTTTTGTATTCTTTTATTAACCGATTTTTGTACCGGATTCCATTCACCCCACGGTTGGGAATTACTGATTGGCTCTGTCTACAAAGATTTTGGATTTGTTCAGAATGATCAAATCATATCGGGTCTTGTTTCAATTTGTCCAGTCATTCTTGATACAGTTTTTAAATATTGGATTTTCCGTTATTTAAATCGCGTATCTCCGTCACTTGTAATTATTTATCATTCCTTGTAGTTATTTATCATTCAATGAATGACTGATAACAGATCCACTCATATTAATCTAATCCAATTCGAAGGTTTGCAACTTTGTAGTTGTACATAAACAAAGCGTTGAAAATTTATGCTTTCTATTTTTACCCATCTTCAGGATTCATCCTATATTAGTCCAGTAACCAGTAAATTTTTATTATTCCAGTAACTAACAGAATCGTGGATAGGGAACTATACTAGCGACTTACCCCACCTATTGTAGAAATTTTGGTATCAACAATTGAACCATGGAAACTATAAATACTTTTTCTTGGATAAAGGAACAGATTACTCGATCTATTTCCGTATCGCTCATGATATATATCATAACTCAGACGGCCATTTCAAATGCATATCCCATTTTTGCACAGCAGGGTTATGAAAATCCACGAGAAGCGACGGGGCGTATTGTATGTGCCAATTGTCATTTAGCTAACAAGCCCGTGGATATTGAGGTACCGCAAGCGGTACTTCCTGATACTGTATTTGAAGCGGTTGTTCGAATTCCTTATGATATGCAACTGAAACAAGTTCTTGCTAATGGTAAAAAGGGGGGTTTGAATGTAGGGGCTGTTCTTATTTTACCGGAAGGTTTTGAATTAGCTCCCCCCGATCGTATTTCTCCCGAGATGAAGGAAAAGATAGGAAATTTGTCTTTTCAGAGCTATCGCCCTAATAAAAAAAATATTCTTGTAATAGGCCCTGTCCCCGGTCAGAAATATAGTGAAATTTCCTTTCCTATTCTTTCCCCTGACCCCGCTACTAAGAAAGATGTTCACTTCTTAAAATATCCTATATACGTAGGCGGGAACAGGGGAAGGGGTCAGATTTATCCTGACGGGAGCAAGAGTAACAATACAGTTTATAATGCTACAGCAGCGGGTATAGTAAGCAAAATCATACGAAAAGAAAAGAAGGGGGGATATGAAATAATCATAACAGACCCGGATGGACGTCAAGTGGTTGATATTATCCCCCCAGGACCAGAACTTCTTATTTCAGAGGGTGAATCCGTGAAATTTGATCAACCATTAACGAGTAATCCTAATGTGGGCGGATTTGGTCAGGGGGATACGGAAATAGTACTTCAAGATCCATTACGTGTCCAAGGCCTTTTATTCTTCTTGGCATCCGTTATTTTGGCACAAATCTTTTTGGTTCTTAAAAAGAAACAGTTCGAGAAGGTTCAATTGGCTGAAATGAATTTCTAGACTTGCGGATTTATTGACATCAAGTTTGTAAAAGGGATTTTTCGTCTTACCAGCCTTCGGCACAA